CAAATTTTACTCTGTTGTTATCTTTTCCAATCGGTAATCTGTCAACTTTGCCGGAACGTATTTTAATTCTCAGTTTAATTACAGTTATTGTAATCGATTTATCAAACAAGGGAAAAAATACAACTTCGCTTTACCAAATTTCGTTAATATCTATGTTAATTGGCGTGGTTGCTTTACTATGTCAATGGGGAATCCAATTTTTCTTAATCTCTTTCGAAAATTCTCGAATCAGTAATTTTAGTTATATATTTAGATTTCTTCTGTTGACTTGTTCGATATTATCTGTTCTGTTATCAATTGATTACATACGATGTTCAAAAATGGCTTCGGCAGAATTTCTGTTTTTCATATTAACTGCAGGTTCGGGCGGAATGGTTCTTTGCTGGGCAAATGATTTGGCCACCCTTTACGTGGCATTGGAACTTTCAAGCCTATCTTCTTGTTTTTTGTCTGGACATACTAAAAGGGATATAAGATCAAATGAAGCAACTACGAAATTTATATTGATGGGTGGAGCAAGCTCGTCTCTTCTACTATATGGTTTTTCTCTGTTGTATGGAATTTCCGGTGGACAGCTTCAGCTTGATAAAATAGCAAGTGAACTCCCGTTTAGTCAGTATTTCACTGTAATCTATATTGCTATTGCGTTTATTACAGTTGGAATGGCATTTAAACTTTCTCTCGTTCCTTTCCATCAATGGACTCCTGATGTATATGAAGGAGTGTGATTCGTTTGAAAAACAAATTAATCATGACGAATAAGTATATAAAGTCATAATTGTTTTTTGGGGCGTCCTGCGAGTGCACGGAAATGCGAAAATTTCCCCATGATAGTAGTTACCTAAATTAGCTTTTCTCTTGCCGTAGAATAAGATTCATGCATTGTTCAACTAATAACATACGAGTGAAACAGAGGTAAATGGCGATATTTGGTAGACCCCCTTTTCTATCATAGATCTAACTATCTATTTCCACTCTCTCTTTTATTATGGGTATATTTTCGAAATAAAGAAGAAGAAGAAAGAAAAAGATTGGTAGTTTATGCGGATTTGGCTATAAATCCAATTTATTTCTGTGTAATTTTTCACAATTTGATGAAAAGTGAATAGGCTTGATCCTTCAAAAGCTACTGACAAATTCCTCCAAGTTGATAAATCACCCCAAGATATTATTAAATTGAAGAATATGTGCGCTTACTTTGCTAGGAACGAAAAAAGTCGCAATTTGTCTCTCCCGCCCGACGTGTGCCTACCAACTCAACAAGTAGTTTTAGTTGTTGAAAGGATTCCGTTGAAAAATGAAGAAGGGTAAACAAGCAAGAAAGAATTCGAGACGAAACTCCTCTCCTGGTGGGTAATCCAAACAAATGATGAGGGATTCCTCGAGAAGTTAACAATTAATCCCCATATTGAATGATTATGAATTATTCGAAGAAGAATGGGTTTGAAACATACACGAGGAAGGTTCCGGGAGCAAAATCAGTTATGAATCTCTTATGAACCAGGAGCCGTGTGAAGTAAGAATTTCATGCACGGTTCTGAATGAGCGGAAAGATCGGAAATCCTCTTTTCGACTCTGACTCTCCTATACCAGTCGTTGCTTTTTTCTCCGTTACCTCTAAAGTAGCAGCTCCAGCTTTATTTACGCGACTCTTCGGTCTAACTTTTCCATATTTATCTAATGAGTGGCATATCGTGGTAGGATTATTAGCTACTTCTAGCATGATATTAGGAAATCTAATTGCCATTACTCAAATAAGTATGAAACGTATGCTAGCTTATCCCTCTATAAGCCAAATTGGATATATTCTGATTGGAGTACTTGCTGCAGACCCGGAGAACGGTTACGCAAGTATGATAACTTATACGTTTATTTATATACTCATGAATCTGGGAACTTTTGCTCGTATCACCTCATTCGGTTTACGAACCGGAACTGATAATATTAGGGATTACGCGGGATTATACATGAAGGATCCTGTTCTAACATTCTCTCCGGTTTTACGTTCACCATCCCTAGGGGGTATCCCTCCACCATCCGGTTTTTTTGGTAAACTCTATCTCTTTTGGCATGGATGGAAAGCTGGTTCGTACCCATCAGTTCTGGTAGCGCTCGTCACAAGTGTAATTTCTATCTACTATTATCTTAAAATAATTAAATTAATGTTCACTGGGAAGAATGGGAGTAGCGATGCACCCACAACTTCTATACAAAATTCATTAGTTTCTCCATCAATTTCAAAAAGTTCTATTGAAATAGCTATGATCATTCGTGCACTAGCATCAATCCTATCGGGTATATTAATAGATCCCATTATCGGGATCACACGGAATACTTTATTCTAGATTCACTTCTCTTCTTGTGACGCGAACTCCCTTGTTTCGAATGATTTTTATTAGAAGCCAGTTCTGCTGTCCCAACTAGTCTGTCTCTGCAACTTACGAAATAGTTATATCTTCTTCGGTAATTGATCTTGACATTCTCCTATCTAGCTTGTATTTGTCTTTTCGCACCCGGAATCACTTGCTAGGAAAATGATCACCCGTCTACTCCGGAGGAGATATAAGTATTTCCGCGCGATGCGCAGCTGGGGTTGGGCAGTAACAACCCATGCTGCTACATCCAAGTAGTTAGGCAAGTAGTTAGGCGGAAAGGGAATGCCTATCTCTTCCGCATCTTCATATGGTCTTATTTTATGTATTATTTTATTGATACTGAAAAAAAGAAAAAAGATTTGCTTACGAGGCAGGCGTGGGCTTGTCAGGCCGTGAAAAAAGGAGATTCTCTGTAGGGAGAGGGAATCAACCATCCCTAAAGGGATGGTTGGTTGCGGGCGAAAATAGATTCGAACCCTCGACCGTCGTCAGTATGAAGTGGAACCTTACCACTTCATGAAGAAGCAATGAGTAATGAAAAAGGTCCAGGTACCTCGTCTAAACCTGACCTGGGTGGAGTCCCAAATTAGTAAATTTGTTGAGAAGGGGGTAAAAATTCGGTTCAGCAGTTGACAGGCATATAGATATACTCGTACAATAGGGTAGGATTGGTGAGCGTAACTCCGCCGCGTTTCCCTGCCTCAAAAGAGGGGTAGACATACTAGACTCAAAATAGAGTACCGCGTAGTACGGAGGTTCGAATCCTACGCAAGACGTCCATAGGTCTCGCTTTTCTGGGAGAAGTCTCCCGACTTCTCCATTCTCACCAATGGAACCCACAACTTCCCTTTGGTCAACTTCCATGCCTGTCTTCTCGAGTGAGGTAGCACTGGAAATGTCTCTCCGACTCGAGAGATGGGTGGGTCCTACCTCGGAGATATGTGAGGCAGTAAGTCCCACCTTCTCTTTTTTGTCTTTCCGAACCAAGGCTGGGACGGCAAATCCTAACATCCGAAAGTTTTGGGGCGATACCCGAAACTAAAGGAATAGTCTTACAGATACGTAAGATAGATAAAAAGTAAAGCAGAAACAAAAAAGTACGACTGAGATATGAACGTGATTCCTCTCAAAAATTCGAATGTCAATGAAATGAACCAAAAAGATTAGTAGTTGGTTGCATGGTGTCTCATCAAACACCCGGGGGGGGGGGGGACTCAAAATCCCACCCTTCCTTTGTTCCCAAAGGACTTCAAATCCTTCGAATGGGACTCGAAATCCCATTCATAAGCCAAGTATCTGGTTAGGGATATCTAACCAGATACTTGGAGTTTCCACCTAAATCTTTATAATGATCAAATATTGATCGAACAAGAAATGAATAAGATGCTCTTATCTCTTCGAGAGATATCTCATCTTCAGCGTAGCTCCCGAAATTACATGCCGACTCCTCCCGATACAAAAGACAGAATCCCAAGATAGATAGATAGAGGGAAAATTTCATCTGGGGATGATTGATTGCGGGCGAGGAGGGATTCGAACCCCCGACACCGTGGTTCGTAGCCACGTGCTCTAATCCCCTGAGCTACAGGCCCCGACCCTACTGGATCCGTTTCAGGATCCACTTCTACGAAATAGACTGGACTAGAACCAACTTCTTCTTCCCTCCATCTATCTATTCTTTTTCTGGAGGTTGGTAAAGACGCGTAAGCCCAAGATTACCCCTACTCATTGGCCCCCTTTCTCTTACTGAGGAAGGAGTGAAAGGATGTTCTATATGGAGTTCCGGATAGAGATGAACCTCATGATGAAGGGCATTCCATTCTTTTTCTTCATCCTGGCGTCGAGCTATTTTTCCGCAGGGCCCCCCCTGCAGTATTGTTACCGCGGCAGAGTTTCACCACCAAGTTCGAGATGGATCGGTGTGGTTCCTCCACGCCTGGGACACCAGAATATCAACCCTTGAAAGAGGATACGCATAGAATGGGGAAGAACTCATCAGTTTGAGTCTACGACTCCAAACAGTCCGGAAGACATACCGGAGATAGGGATGCACCTTCCGAGCAATCTGCTAACCCGCTTCTCCCGATATCTCTTGTTTGGATAGAGGAAGAAGCGGTACGAAAGATTCTTTTAGACCCCTAAATGAATAGGCTTGCTGTCACACAACCAAATACTAGGTGGCATTGCCTGATCAATTTGATCAAGTTTTGCGGTAACAAAGTTCAAACCTCTCGGTCTGTTAGGATGCCTTAGCTGCATGCATTACTGCACCTCCACTTAGCACCT